TTCCTATTTTAAAATCGGGTTAAAGAATATTCGAATTATAAACTACAAACTGCTCCTTTTATTTTGTTACAACATTTCCCCAAAGGGGAATGGTTTTCCTTGGACTACGGACGGGAAGGATGAAAGCGAGTTGGTATGCTAATTCCTCACCCGCAAATCAGCCCTTCCCGTAGGTTATTTTCTCAAAAAATACGTAATTGTAGGAGTTTAATTTGGATATAATTCAAAAAAGCAAACGACAAGTCCAAGCCAATAAAATATGAAAAAATAAAAATTTTTCATATTTCTAAGATTAAACAAAAGGATTCGCAAATAAAAGTGCTAATGCTACAACCAGTCCATAAATTGTTAAAGCTTCCATAAACGCTAGACTAAGCAATAGAGTGCCTCGTATTTTTCCCTCAGCTTCAGGCTGTCTCGCGATACCCTCTACAGCTTGACCCGCGGCAGTTCCTTGACCAACCCCAGGTCCAATAGAAGCAAGCCCTACAGCCAATCCAGCAGCAATAACAGAAGCGGCAGAAATCAGTGGATTCATGATAAGTTCCTCGTACCAAAAAAAATAAATGGTTAATGATACAATCAACCAATGAATTATGACTTAATTATTCCGTCGCTAGGATTCATCCAGTCGAAGTAACTAAGAACTTCGAGTTGAAGTAATATAATTATATTATTGAATCATCAGAACTACTTAGATTTATATTTTTTAGTTTCTATTCGCAGAGTCCTTGTGAACCCATACGACTTCTGCTCTTTCATTTCTTGGTTCCGAACTGTTATTTGAATTATTCCACCCTTTCTTGATTTCATCTGTTTATTAATTCACAGAAACAGAAGACTTTTATTGACTATTGAAATCCCTATCTCCAATTTCACAGTAATAGAACAAATGAAATATATCTTTAGTTCATATATAACAAATATCTAATATCACATATACGTGTTTTTCTTCTATAACGTAAACAAACCAGTCATTCATCTTAAATTGAATTCATTAATTAAGTGTCGAAATAACTACAAAAGTTGACTTATAGCCATTCAATTATACAATTATATATACCTGGTTCTAAACCTACCTAACCAAAATTTTGATGAATCCTTTTTTTCGTAAATTCTTTTCCTTTTCTTTATCATTATTCCCATGGATTAAGCAAATTATTGCATAGAAATCGAATTATTTTATTGATCTAAGTTCATGCAATTTATAATTATTTATTATAATAATTTTCTTTTGGTCAATTCTTGAACAAAATGCAGAATTGTTTCGCCCTTTTATTTAATCACACCACATAAACATATACTACAAGAATTCTTATGCAAAATTCAAACTATTCAATTATTATTTGAATAATTTATAATTTGACACAGGCTTACCAACATAAAACGAATACTCATTGAGAGGGTTAAATTAAACGGGTTTAGGAAAAAGATCTTTTAGATCTCTTTCCTTTCTTTTTACAAGTCTCTAATATCGTAACTTTTTTTCTATTACTCTAGATTGTATCTAGCCTAAATTATATATTTCCGAAGTAAATACTATCTTGACTTGAGCCGCGCATATGGGCTAATCTAAAAAAAGACTATTTCAATGATGGCCCTCCATGGATTCACCTATATACGCCGCAGCTAAAGTTGCAAAAATAAGAGCTTGAATACCACTTGTAAATAATCCAAGGAACATGACAGGTATAGGAACCACTGAAGGTACTAAAGAAACAAGAACAACAACGACTAATTCATCAGCTAAGATATTCCCGAAAAGTCGAAAACTAAGTGATAAGGGCTTTGTGAAATCTTCTAAGATGTTGATTGGTAAAAGGATTGGAGTTGGCTGAATATATTTCCCGAAATAACTTAATCCCCTTTTGTTAAGACCCGCATAGAAATATGCCACTGACGTAAGTAAAGCCAAAGCTACAGTAGTATTTATATCATTCGTGGGTGCAGCTAACTCTCCATGAGGTAATTGTATTATTTTCCAAGGTAAAAGAGCTCCTGACCAATTAGAAACAAAAATAAATAGAAACATAGTTCCAATAAAAGGAACCCAAGGACCGTACTCTTCGCCAATTTGAGTTTTACTTACATCTCGAATAAATTCAAGAACATATTCGAAGAAATTCTGCCCGCGAGTCGGAATAGTTTGTGGGTTACGAACAGCTATAGCGGCTGAACCTAATAAGATAGCAATTACAACCCAAGAAGTAATAAGTACTTGACCGTGGACCTGGAAACCCCCTATTTGCCAATAGAAATGTTGGCCTACTTCCACACCGGATATATCATATAACCCCTTTAGTGTGTTGATGGAACATGATAGAACGTTCATATTGCCCTCTAAAAAAATCAAACTTTAAACAAAAATTTTTTGATTCAACCACCTCTTTGCCTACTTGAATCGGATATTTTGAATACTAACTAATTACATAATATCCCCATTATTTCTTTTTTAGAATTAAGAAAAAAGAGTAAGCTGTTCCCGAAATCTATGGGACTTCCGAAGTAAGTTATTTATCTTATTATTAATCAAGGATTTCTTATATAGCTAGAACGCCCTTCACAAATTGCGAATACTAATTTGTTAAGAATTAATCGGATTGAAGATATAGCGTCATCATTTGCTGGAATCGAAATATCTGCGAGATCGGGGTCACAATTTGTATCAATTAAACAAATTGTTGGAATTCCCAAAGTGATACACTCTCGCAAGGCCGTATATTCTTCGTGCTGATCGACGATGATTACAATATCGGGTAACCCTGTCATATATTTAATTCCGCCCAGATATGTTTGCAAGCGAGATAATTGTCTTTTCAGCATAGCTTCATCTCTTTTCGGAAGACGATTGAATTTCCCCGTTTTTTGTTCCATTCTTAAGTCCCGGAACTTATAAAGCCTGGTTTCAGTAGTGGACCAATTCGTTAACATACCGCCAAGCCATTTTTTATTAACATAATGACACCGGGCCCTTATTGCAGCCCACGCTACTGAATCAGCTGCTTTATTTTTGGTACCAACAATTAAGAATTGTTTTCCCCTACTTGCCGCATCAAAAATCAAATCACAAGCTTCTGATAAAAAACGGGCAGTTTTAGTAAGATTTATAATATGAATACCTTTACGCTTTGCAGAAATATAAGGTGCCATTTTTGGATTCCATTTCCTAGTACCATGGCCAAAATGAACTCCTGCCTCCATCATCTCTTCCAAACGGATGTTCCAATATCTTCTTGTCATTTCTCCCCACACCCTCTATTCTTAAAAAAAAAAGAAGGAACCCTGAAACTGAAATAATTGTTCCGACGGAACTTTCTCTTCTACCGTAGATTGGCCGTAGATAGACAACCAAAACTTTTTATTCATTATTTTTTTGATTACCAAATAAATATAGTGAAAAGGATGAATCCACTCTTAGGAGTCATTAAATCCTATAAATGATTGTTTTAGTGTATCATGGAAATTCTTTGATAAGGGACGAATCCAATAATTTTCTGTGGTGGAACAAAATATCTCGCATTTCCCCCCCGAATAGATTCTTTTTTTTTGTTTCCAAAGGAATGTTGTTATGTTGTTTTGAAGTTGAAGGGTATACTAATCTTTTGAATCCGGTACCAACAGGTATCATCCCCCCCAAAACAACGTTCTCTTTCAGACCCTTCAACCAATCAATACGGCCCCGGAGAGCCGCCCTTGCTAAAACCCGAGCAGTTTCTTGAAAACTCGCCTCAGATATGAAACTTTGAGTATTGAGCGATGCTCTTGTTATTCCCAATAAGATGGCTCGGTAACAGATCGCTTCTTCTAAAGCGCGCCCCATTCGTTCCGCTCGTAACAATCCAATTAGTTCTCCGGGTGAAAAAACATTAGACATTCCATCTTCTGAAACCAAAACCTTTGATGTTATTTGACGTACAATAATTTCTATATGCCTATTATGAATCTGCACCCCCTGAGATCGATAAACTTTTTGTATCTTATTAACCAAAGAGATACGGCTTTGCACTATAGTTAGTTCAGCACCAATCAAAAATCCCCAGGGAATTCCAAGAATTCTTGTTATACATTCGTTCCAAACCTCAATCCTTTTTTCTAGATTCATCGATATTGAATCGATCGAACGCACTTCTAATACCTGTTCCACTTTTGGAAGACCCTGCGTTATATCACCAGATCTCGATTTTTCATAAATAAATGTAACTAAAGTTTCTCCTTCGTAAAGGATTTCCCCATAATGGCCATGAACAGTTGTTCCCGGGGTGGCCAAAAAAGGCTTAGCGGATCGTATTACTATAGAGTCAACTTGAACAAGTATAACTTGACCCGATTTTAGGCGGGGTCTTTTTTTGGCTATACATACATTTTCACAAATCAACTGCCCAAGACTCATTATTGTAGATGTCTTTTCACAACAATTATGATCGAGAAAATACCAATTCAAATGGAATGGATTCAAAAAAATCTTACTGGAGAGGTCGGGATTATAAATTTTCCCATGTTCATCCATTAAATAATATTTAATTACTTGAACCGTTTGTTTTAAATTGTCAAGTTGTAAATAGTTAGTTATCAATATATGATTATGAGTTAATAAATGATAAAATGAATAAAAATTCGCAATGGGAAAGGCTATTCCTAAGGGGCCCAACGAATTCCTAATTGAAATTGGAGGATTTTTGTGAATTGATTCTTTGATCACACTGTGATTTTTTACCGGACCCATTCGAAAACTATTGGATGATGATAAAATTATCAACGATTGGCATTCCTTATTTCTATTCAACAACGTATGAATAGTTCCTTGATTTTGTTGAATTCTTGCTTTGGAATAGATGGAAGAAAAGGGATTGATATTGGTACAATCTGATCCATTATCAGAGAATAATCCTGAATCAGACGGATCATTCCTTTTTCCGATATACGAAATAGGAAATTTCAATAAGTCAATTCTTAAGAAATGTCGAATCAAACCATTTGTCATTATTTCAACAAAGGAAGCA